TGATGATCTGATGGAATATTTTTATTTTAATTTGGAGTTCTTACTGACTTCGACTGGCTGAATCTTAGTCGATGGAATAATTAAGTAATAATTTTTTCGTTGATTGTATCATTAACCATTTCTTTTTTTTGTGTGAGGAACTTATCATGAATCCACTTATTTCTGCCGCTTCCGTTATTGCTGCTGGGTTGGCTGTAGGGCTTGCTTCTATTGGACCAGGAGTTGGTCAAGGTACTGCTGCAGGCCAAGCTGTAGAAGGTATTGCGAGACAGCCCGAAGCAGAAGGTAAAATACGAGGTACTTTATTGCTTAGTTTGGCTTTTATGGAAGCTTTAACAATTTATGGATTGGTTGTAGCGTTAGCTCTTTTATTTGCGAATCCTTTTGTTTAAGTTTAATTCTAATAAAAAAAAAATACGTATTTTTTTTCTTTGGACTTGACGCTTGCCTGCTTGCCTTTTCGCATTATACCAAGATTTCGCTCCTACAATTACTTTGAGAAAACCCGGGGGGAAGGGCTGATTTGAGGATGAGGAATTAGTGTTACCGATTCGCTTTCTTCCTTCCCCTTCTTAGTCCAACGAAAGCTGTTTAGGAAATAGTGCAACAAACGAGGTATTTCGCAATTTACACGAAAACCCGCCCGGTCCCTAATCCTATTCGAATAAGTCTTATTCTTATTGGAAATCTCAATTGAAAAAGAAAATACATTGTGAAATGGAATCGATTTTGAATCTATTTTTAATTTTTAAATAGGAAATAGGTCAAGTAATACAACAAAAAATGATGTTCGATTTTTGAGTCTATCTATAAGAGGAGATCATATGAAAAATGTAACCGATTCTTTCGTTTCCCCGGGTCATTGGCCATCTGCCGGGAGTTTCGGATTTAATACCGATATTTTAGCAACAAATCCAATAAATCTCAGTGTAGTGATTGGTGTATTGATCTTTTTTGGAAAGGGAGTGTGTGCGAGTTGTTTATTTCAAGAATAGACTGGATTCAACCAGCTGCGCCCCTTTTCGGTATAACTAGTAAAGAAAGGTGCATGATCTCGCGAATTACTTCTGAATAAATTAAGAAATCATATAATCATATGTAAGAACCATAGCATTTCGTGATTCGTTGGTAAATATACTTTGATTCTCTAGCAACCAATAATGTGGATCTATTAACATGGTTAAAGCTAAACTGTTTGAAGTTCAGCCACAGCATGGTACTCTTTCTACCACTATATTAATACTGAAATGGTTTTCCATTTCCAAGGAATAGTTAGAAATTTATCGATATATAACACTCATATCGATAAAAAGATTCGAAACCTTTATTGGTATTGGAAAGGGGTTTATCCTTTTTTTTTTTTTTTTTTACATTTTTGTTTAAATACTAAATGCTGAGTTTATGACCTATTTTAAAAAAAATATAAAATAATAAATTTTGGATTTGAAAAAAAAACAACTTTGCTGACAATTACATATTTTTTGTTTGGTCAGAAGAGTCCTCCAAATATTCCGGCCTTGGATTATTGATTTATTTCCAATTTTGTTCGAATATGAACAAAAAGAGTAGAGGATAGGTTCATTACATTAAAAAAAGATATGGAAATTGGCCATAAAAAATGGAAGTAATTGAGCGTGAGAGCCAAATGAATCGAAAGATTCAAGTTTGGTTCGGGAAGGGATCATGAAAGTTTTGAAATGAATGGAAAGATAATCTACTTTCATTAAGTGATTTATTAGATAATCGAAAACTGCGAATCGTGAATACTATTCGAAATTCAGAAGAACTGCGCGAAAGGGCCGTTGAACAGCTAGAAAAAGCCCGGGCTCGCTTACGGAAAGTGGAAATGGAAGCAGATCAGTTTCGAGCGAATGGATATTCTGAAATAGAACGAGATAAATTGAATTTGATTAATTCAACTTATAAAACTTTAGAACAATTAGAAAATTACAAAAACGAAACCATTCATTTTGAACAACAAAGGGCGATTAATCAAGTACGCCAGCGGGTTTTTCAACAAGCCCTACAAGGAGCTCTAGGAACTCTGAATAGTTGTTTGAGCAACGAGTTACATTTACGTACCATCAATGCTAATATTGGCATGTTTGGCGCAATGAAAGAAATAACCGATTAGGCCTTCTACTGTGGTTAAGGTATTATTTTTTTTGTTTCCAAAAAATAATTCATTTAATTTAAGAAAGACTCATGACAACCATTCGAGCTGATGAAATTTATAATATTATTCGCGAACGTATTGAACAATATAATAGAGAAGTCAAGATTGTAAATACGGGTACCGTACTTCAAGTGGGCGATGGCATTGCTCGTATTCACGGTCTTGATGAAGTAATGGCAGGCGAATTAGTCAAATTTGAAGAGGGTACAATAGGCATTGCTCTTAATTTGGAATCAAATAATGTCGGTGTTGTATTAATGGGTGACGGTTTAATGATACAAGAAGGAAGTTCTGTAAAAGCAACAGGAAGAATTGCTCAGATAC